TTTTATAAAAAATATGATTTATATAAAATTTGTATATTTCTATAAATATAATTTAAATTATTCATTTAATAATATATAAATTATTTAATAATTTATAATATAAAATCATTAAGTAATTAATAATATATAAATTATTTAATAATATATAAGTTAAATAACTGAATGTTAGTTTAAATAATTAAAATATATATTATTAAATAATTAATAATATATAAATTATTTAATAATTTATATATATTAAAATTTTAATATTAATTATTAAATATACAAATATAATTATTATTAAATAATTAATAATATATAAATTATTTATATAAAAAAAAAAAAAAAAAAAATCTATTTATAATAATATTTAAATAAATTATTTATGGTTTATAAAATTTATTTTATATTTAATTTATATATATATAATATTATGTATGTTAATTATATTTAAAAAATATATTAAAATTAATATTAATTTAATTTTTAATTTTAAATATCAAATAACTTTGAAATTAGTAATATATATATATATTATAAATAAATATTGTGCCAGCAATTGCGGTTAGACTTTATTATAAAAGTAAATATAAATTAATTAATATATATATATATATATATATAAATATATAATTTAAATTTTTAGATGAAATTATTTAAATTTAATATAATATAACTTATTTATAGATATATAAAGGAATTAAAATAAACTAGGATTAGATACCCTATTATAAATTTAATAAATATATTAATTATATTAGTAATTTAATAAAATGAAATTTAAAGAATATGGCGGTAATTTAATCAATTTAGAGGAATTTGTATTATAAATGATAATCCACGATTTAATTTACTTATAATTATTTGTATATCGTTGTTAAAAATTTATTTTTATTAAGTTGTATAATTAATTTTAATAATTAAATAAATATATCAAATCAAGATACAGTTATATTTATAAGATATCTAATATGAATTACAATTAATATATTTAAATATTAATTAATAAATTTAAAATTATTAAATTAAAAGGATTTAAAAGTAATTTTATAAAATTATTTAAAATAAATAAAGTTTTAAATTATGTACATATTGCCCGTCGCTCTAAATAATTAATAGTTAGTGATTATATTATTAAATTTTAGATAAGTCGTAACATAGTAGAATTATTGGAAAATGATTCTAGATGAATATATATATATATATATAAGTCAAATTAATATTAGTTTTTATTTACAATAAAATTTAAAATTGTTAGATCAATTTAATTTGAATATATTGGGATAGATTAGTATATATATATATATATGTATATTTATATAATTTATAGATAGAAAAAGTAATTTTAGGTATATTTAGTTTAAGTATATAATTAGAATTTAATATTTGAAATTGATAGAGAATTTAGTAATTTGTTTGAAAGTTTTTATAATTAAAAAAGTAATTTTTATTTAATGTATCTTGGGTATCAGAGTATTATAATAATTAATAAAATTAATTTATTCTCGAAATTTGATGAGCTAAATATTAAAAATTAAATTAAGTTAATGTGAAATAATTATTTTAAATTTATATTTAGAAATGAAAAGTTAATTCGTATCAATAGTTATCTAGTTTTTAAAGAAATTAATTTAATTAAATAAATTTGTATGAATATATGTTTATATTTATTTATAAGGATATTGTTAGAATTTATATATATATTTAGGGATAATCTTAAATATAAATAATTATATTTTTAAATGATAAATAAAATATAAATAAAGTTATAATATTAGAATTATTTATTAGGTTTAATTTTTAATTAATAATTTATATATATATATATATATTTTATTTTTAAAATTAATTATTTATTTAAATATTATATTTAATATTAATATATAAGTAAAAATGTAATAATTAGTATAATTATATATAGATAATATATAAAATTAATTTAAATGAATGAATTCGGCAAAGATATATATATACATATATATTAAATTTACCTGTTTATCAAAAACATGTCTTTTTGATTTAATTTAAAGTCTGATCTGCCCACTGAATTAGTATATATATATATATATATGTATATATAAATTAAAGTTTGAAGGGCTGCAGTATTTTGACTGTACAAAGGTAGCATAATAATTAGTCTTTTGATTGAAGACTAGAATGAATGATTAAATAAAATTTAAACTATATAAATTTAAAATAATAGAATTTAATTTTTTTATTAAAAAGTAAAAATAATTTTTAAAGACGAGAAGACCCTATAGATTTTTATAATAATTTCTTTTATTTTATATTAATTTTATGTTAATTGTAATTATTATTGGATTGGGGTGATTTTAAAATTAATTTAATTTTTAAATTTTTGTTTATGAATATATATTAATATATATAATTTTTGATCTTGATAATTTTGATTAATAGATTAAGTTACCTTAGGGATAACAGCGTTATTTAGATTTAAAGTTCATATTTAAATTTAATTTTGCGACCTCGATGTTGGATTAAGAGTTAATCTAGAAGCATAAGTTTAGGATAAATTAGTCTGTTCGACTATTAAACTCTTACATGATCTGAGTTCAGACCGGCGTGAGCCAGGTTGGTTTCTATCTTGAAAAATTAATGGTATAAGAGGAGATATGATATACTTTAGTACGAAAGGATTAAGTATAATAAAAATGTTTATTAAGGATTAATTAGAATAATATTTAATTTAATTGTTGAAAATTAATTAAAATGGTAAGATTATATTATTTTGGCAGAAATTTATGCAATGAATTTAGGATTCAATAATATATAATTTTATAATTATATAAATAATAATTATTTTTTTAGATTATAGATTATTAATTTTAGGTAATTTAATGTTATTGATTGTAGTTTTAATTAGTGTGGCTTATTTTACTTTATTAGAGCGTAAAATTTTAGGTTATATGCAATTACGTAAGGGGCCTAATAAATTAGGAGTAATTGGAATTTTTCAGCCTTTTAGAGATGCAATTAAGTTATTTAGGAAAGAGTTTATTTTACCTTTAAATTCAAATTTTTTTATTTATTATTTAAGTCCAATTTTTAGATTTTTTTTATCTTTATTTATTTGAGGGTTGGTTCCTTATTTAGTAGGATTAAATTTTTATTTATTGGGGTTTATATTTATATTATGTATTTTAAGAGTTGGGGTTTATTTGGTTATAATATCAGGTTGATCCTCTAATTCTAAGTATTCTTTTATTGGAGCTTTACGAAGGATTGCACAAACAGTTTCATATGAGGTGAGAATAATTTTTTTATTTTTGAGTTTAATTTTTTTAGTCATAGATTTTAATTTATTAATATTAATAGAATTTCAACAATTAAGATGATTTATTTTTATATTAATGCCTGTGGGAATTATAATTATGGTAACTATATTAGCTGAATGTAATCGAGTTCCTTTTGATTTTGCTGAAGGAGAAAGAGAGTTAGTTTCTGGGTTTAATATTGAATATGGAGGGGCGGAATTTGCTTTGATTTTTATGTCAGAATATTCAATGATATTGTTTATAAGATTTTTATTTAGAATAATATTTTTGGGAGGGGATCTTATAAGGTTGATATTTTATTTAAAAATAGGGGGGATGGTAATAGTATTTATTTGGGTTCGTGGAAGATTCCCTCGATATCGTTATGATAAGTTAATATATTTAACTTGAAAAATTTATTTACCTATTTCTTTAAATTATTTATTTTTTATTATTTTTATTATTTTTATTTAATTTAAATTGTAAAATTTTTAGTTTATTAAAAAATTAATAGAACTCAGAAGTTCTTTCTAAAGGTTTCAAAACTTTTGCTTATTTCAAGCTCATTAATTTAGATTTTATGAGAGAAGAATGTTTCAAATTTTATTAATTAGAGGGTTAGTTAGAAAATATCTAAAATATATAATAGATGAAATTTGACTAAGGATAACAAAAGGGTGTTCAATGACTTGTCTTCCTATAAATGTTAAGATAATAAAAGAAGAGGTTAAAATTCAGAATCATCATTTATTTAAATAAAAATATTGACATCCTTGAATATTTTTATTAAATAGAAGAGGGGTAAAATAAAGGATTAAGATTGATATAAGTAGGGCAATTACTCCTCCTAGCTTGTTAGGAATAGATCGCAGGATTGCATAAGCAAAAAGAAAATATCATTCAGGTTGAATATGAGGAGGAGTTCTAAGGGGGTTAGCAAGAATAAAATTATCTGGATCTCCTAAAAGAAAGGGAAATTTTAGAGAGATTAATATAAGAGTTATTAATAATATTAATAAGGTCAATGTATCTTTGTAAGTAAAGTAGGGATGAAATGAAATTTTGTCAAGATTAAAAGAAATTATTAAAGGATTAGATGACCCTGTATGATGAAGAAATATTAGATGGATTATACTAAATATTATAATAATGAATGGTAAAATAAAATGTAAGGAGTAAAAGCGGGATAAAGTTACATTATTAATAGTAAATCCCCCTCAGATTCATTGAGTTAAATCATTTCCAATAAAAGGAATCGCAGACAATAAATTAGTAATTACAGTTGCCCCCCAAAATGATATTTGACCTCAAGGTAAAACATAACCTATAAAAGCTGTTATTATAGTTAAAAGGAAAATTGTAACTCCAATAGATCAAGTGTTAATGAATATATAAGATTCATAATAGATATTACGTCCAATATGTATGTATAAACAAATAAAAAAAAAAGAAGCCCCATTTGAATGTATAATTCGTATTAGTCATCCATTATTGACATTTCGATAAATATAGTTAGTTCTGTAAAAAGCTAAATCAATATTAGCACAGTAGTACATAGATAATAAAAATCCTGTAATAATTTGAATTATTAAACATATTCCTAATATAGATCCAAAATTTCATATAAATGAAATATTTGAAGGGGTTGGTAAAAATGTTAAAGAATTATTTAAAGATTTGAGGAGATTTGAATTTGTCATTAGTAGGTTGATAACAAATATTATTAATTATTAAAGGAGGATGTAGCTCGTAAAGGGCCATTAATAGAGGAAATTAATTTGGAAATAACAGTTAAAATAATAAGGAGATAGGATATTAATATAATGGTTAAAAGATGAAAATTAGAATTAAAAAGTTTATTAGAGATGATAATTGGGTCAGACAAAAAGTTTAATAATGAATTAGGAGTTCAGTGAAAATTGAAATATCAAGTTTTGAATCTAAAAAAATAAAATTGGTTAAAAAGAAAAATAATAAAAAAGATTATAATTATTGAAATTATAATAAATATTGAATTATTTAGAATTAATTCATTTGATGAGATAGAACATATATATATAAAAAGAATTAAAAGACCACCTACTATTATAAGATAAAAAATATAAGAGATTCAATAAATGTTTGTAGTTAAGTTTATTAGTAAAGAAATGCTAATAGTTTGAATTAGTAGAAGAATTCCATTTACTAAAGGAGTTTTAGCTATTATAAATATTAAATTGAATGAAATAATTAGTAAAATTATGATTAGAAGAAAGATATTGATAATAACAAAAAATAGTTTAAATAAAATAATAATTTTGGAAATTATTGATATAAATTAAAATATTATTTTTTTGAGTTTAAAAAATAAAAAATTTAAATTTGATTTACAAAATCAATGTTTTTAGTTAAACTATTTAAACTACTAATGTTAATTAATTTATATTTATGGTTTTTAATGATTTTTGGGCTAATTAAACTTGTATTAAATTTTAAACATTTGTTAAATTTATTAATGATCGTGGAATTTATAATAATAAATATTTTATTATTAATAGTTATTTTTTTAATAAAAATAGAAAGAGAATTTTATTTTTTTATATTATTTATAATTATAATAGTATGTGAGGGAGTTTTAGGGCTAGTAATTTTAATTTTGATAGTGCGTAGTTATGGAAATGATTATTTTTATTCATTAAACTTAATATTATGATAAAATTTATATTTTATATAATTTTTATATATTTTATTAGAGATTATTGGGTTTTATTAGTTAGAAGGTTAGGTTTAATTTTTTTATTCATAATAATAAGTTCTTTTAGATTTATTTTTAGAAATTTAAGATTAAATATAGGATTAGATTATATTAGTATAAATTTTGTTCTTTTGTTAATATGAATTGTAATACTGATATTATTATCAAGTTTAAATATTTTAAAATATAAAAAATTTTTAAAGTTTTATATATTTAATATTTTAACTATAATATTATTTATTTATATGGCTTTCATTTTTTTAAATTTTTTTTTTTTTTTTTTTTTTTTTGAGGGAAGGATAATTCCAATTTTAATTTTTATTATTGGTTGGGGAGGGAATTTCGAGCGAGTTCAGGCTGGGATGTATTTGATTTTTTATACTTTATTTATATCTTTACCTTTATTAATTAGGTTAATTATTTTATTTAATGATAAGAGATGTTTATTGATAATATATGTATTTGAAGTTAATAATATATTATTATATTTTTTTTTAATTTTAGCTTTTTTAGTTAAGATGCCTATATTTGTAGTTCATTTATGGCTTCCAAAGGCTCATGTAGAGGCTCCAGTATTTGGATCTATAATTTTAGCTGGGATTATATTAAAATTAGGGGGATATGGGATTATTCGAGTAATAATAAGATTAATTAGGGTTAATTTACAGTTGAGTTATATTTTTAGAACTATTAGATTGTTAGGGGGGATATGTTTAAGATTAGTTTGTTTATATCAAGTAGATATAAAAATATTAATTGCTTATTCTTCAGTGGTTCATATATCTTTAGTTTTATTAGGGATTATAAGGATAAGATGATTGGGATTAATTGGGGGGATAATTTTAATAGTAGGGCATGGATTATGTTCATCAGGATTATTTTTTTTAGTGGGGGTTATTTATAACCGTTCTAAAAGGCGAAGATTAATACTTAATAAGGGATTTATTAATTTATATCCTTATTTAACTTTATATTGATTTTTATTAGTGATTATTAATATAGGGGTTCCTCCCTTTTTAAATTATTTTAGGGAATTAATATTGTTTATTAATATTATTAATTACTCTAGATTTTTAATATGAATTTTAATATTAATATCTTTTTTTAGTTCTTTGTATGGGGTATATTTATATACAATAAGACAGCATGGGAAAATTAATAGAGGGTTATCTTATATATTACAAATAATTATAGTAGAAGAGTATTTAGTTTTATTTTTACATTTTTTACCTTTATTAATTTTAATTTTGCATGTAAATGAATTTTATTCTGTTTTATTATAGAGAAAGAGGGAGGGGGGATAAGGGAGTAAATTTAATTAGTTTAAAATAAAATATTGATTTGTGGAATCAAAGTTATAGTATTATTTATATTGAATATATTTTATGATTTAAGGAGAATCTATCTAGAAATGTTATTAAAGTTGTTGTTAGTATATTAGGAATATTTCTAGTAATAATAATAATAATTTTTTTTTTTTTTTTTAAGATAGGGTTAAGGGTATATTTGGAAATAGATGTAGTATCTTTAAATTCTTTGAAAATAGTTTTAATGTTATATATTGATTGAATATCATTAATTTTTAGTGGGTTTGTTATATTGATTAGATTTAGAGTAGTGTTTTATTGTAAAAGGTATACAAGAAGGGAGTTATATTTGAATCGATTTATTATTTTAGTTTTTTTATTTGTTATTTCAATATTTTTATTGATTTTTAGGTTAAATTTAATTAGGATTATAGTTGGATGGGATGGGTTGGGAGTAACTTCATTTCTTTTAGTTATTTATTATCAAAATTTTAAATCTTTAAATTCAGGGGTATTAACTATTTTAAGGAATCGGATTGGGGATGTGATAATTTTATTAGGTATTGGATGATCTATAAATTTTGGAAGATGGGGATTTATATTTTATTATGATTTAATTAGGAGAGAGAGGGAGATAAAGATTATTTTATTTTTTTTAATTTTAGGAGCTATGACTAAAAGTGCCCAAATTCCTTTTAGAGCTTGGTTGCCTGCTGCTATAGCAGCTCCCACTCCAGTCTCTGCCTTAGTACATTCTTCGACACTAGTTACTGCAGGAGTATATTTAATAATTCGATTCTATGAGATTATAAAGGTTTCTGAAATTTTTATTTTAATAAAGATTTTATTTTTGTTAGGGTGTTTAACAACTATTATGGCTAGATTTAGAGCTTTAGTAGAGTATGATTTAAAGAAAATTATTGCTTTATCTACTTTAAGTCAATTAGGGTTTATAATAAGAATTTTAATAATAGGAAGAAAGATATTAGCTTTTTATCATTTATTAATTCATGCTATTTTTAAGGCTTTATTATTTATATGTGCGGGACTTATTATTCATAGATTAAATGATTGTCAAGATATTCGATTTATAGGTAATTTAGGTAAATTTATACCTTTGGTTTCTTTAAGTTTAAATATTTCAAATTTAGCTTTAATTGGGTTTCCTTTTATAGCTGGGTTTTATTCAAAGGATTTAGTTATAGAGTTAGTTATGATAATAAATATAAATTTTATATTATTTTTTTTTTTTTTTTTTTCGATTAGATTAACTTTAATATATACTATTCGATTAAGTTATTATTTATTATTTATAAGAAGGAAGTTTAGAAGATTTTATTTATATTATGATAGGGATTACTTAATAGTTAAATCTATATTTATATTAACTATTTTTTCTATTTTTATAGGAAGATTAATAATATGAATATTATTTGAATATCCAATAATAATTTATTTATTTGGGGGGTTTAAATATATAATTTTAATTATGATAATAATTGGAGGAGTATTAGGGATGTTAAGAGTAGTGATTTGGGGGAAAATAAGAAAGAAAATTTTATTTAAGATATTTAAATTTATGGGGCTAATATTTTATTTACCTAGACTTTCGGTTAATGGATTAAATTTTATGGGGTTGAATATTAGATTGGGGATAATTAAAAGAATAGAAATGGGGTGAATTGATAAGTTGATTAGGGGGGTAGTGTTTAATTATTTAATTAATTGAAGGTTAAATAATTATCTTTTAATTTTTACTTATTTTAAGGTAATTATAATTATGTTTATTTTGATAATTTTTTATTTTATGTTATAAATTTTAATAGCTTATATATTTAAAGTTTTATATTGAAGATATAAAGAAAATTAGTTAATTTTAAAATAAAATATTTTTAATATTAATATATTATTTTTACATTGAAATTGTAAAGTTTTTAGTTAAACTAAAAAATAAGAAATAATAATGATTATAATCACTGAATATTAAATTAGAAGTTTAATTTAAATTATTTCTAATTGGAATAAAAGTATTCAATGATATTATTAACAATAATAAACCGCTGATTGGTTTCAATTAATTTATAAAGGAAAAATAAGGGCAAGATAGCCAATTTTTAAGTCGAAATTAAATATAATAATTATTTCTTATTTAAGATAAATTAAAAATAATATTTTTTGATTGCAATTCAATTGTTTTAAAATTAAACTATAATCCTAGATTTTTCAGGCTAAAAAGTTTTGAGATCATTCATAAAAAATCCCTAAAATTAAAATTAAAATAAAGAATAAAATAGTTATTAATCATGTATTTATTAAATTAAAGTTTAATGTAATAATTATTGGTAGAATTAATCTAATTTCAATATCAAAAATAAGGAAAATAATTGAAATTATAATAAATTGGAGAGAAAAAGGAATTCGTGAGGTTAGGAGAGGGTTAAACCCACATTCAAATGGTGATAATTTTTCTTTATTTTTTATTTTTTTTTTTGAAATAATAATTGAAATAATAATTATTAAGTTTCTGATGATAAAGGTAATAAGAGTTATTGTAATTGAAATAAATATGTATTTATATTATGAATAATCTTTTTGATTGGAAGTCAAATATACTATATGTATATATTATATAAATAATTTAATTTAGTTAGGTCATCAATATATAAATGTAAAAAGGAAAATTCAAACAACATCTACAAAATGTCAATATCATGCAGCGGCTTCAAATCTAAAATGATGAATTATTGAATAATGTATTTTGATTAATCGTATTAGGCATACTATGAGAAATGAGGATCCAATTAGTACATGAAGGCCATGGAATCCAGTAGTTAGGAAAAAGGTAGAACCGTATACTCTATCATTAATAGCGAATGATGCTTCTCTATACTCTATTTTTTGAAGTATTGAGAAATAAATTCCTAATAAAATAGTGAGAGTAAGACTAATAATTCTAGTTTTATAATAATTATTTAGGATAGAATGGTGACATCATGTAATTGAAATTCCGGAAATTAATAAAATAATAGTATTTAATAGAGGGATCTTAAAGGGGTTAAATCTTAAAATATTAGAAGGGGGTCAATTTAATCCAATTTCAATTGAGGGGGTAAGTCTTCTATGGAAGAAAGTTCAGAAAAAAGAGAAAAAGAATAAAATTTCAGAAGTAATAAATAGAATTATTCCTCACTTTATATTTAAATTAACTTTAAAAGTATGAAGGCCTTGAAGAGTTCTTTCTCGAGTTATATCTCGTCATCATTGAAATATAATTATTAGTGTTATAAAAAGTCTCAGAAATATGAGAGGGGGTGTTCTGTTAATTTTAAATCAGTAAGTTGTTCTTAGAAGTATATATATTAATCTTAAGGATATTAATAAGGGTCAGGGACTGGGGTTCACGAGATGAAATGGGTGATTAGAGTGGGATGTCATTAGTTACTTAATTTCTGATGTATAAAGAGTTCTGAGAATAGTAAATACATAGGCTTGAATAATAGAAACTGAAATTTCGAGAGTTATAAGAGCAATTTCAACTAGAATTAATAGATTAAAGGTAGCAATATTAGTTTCGTTATTTATAAGAAGAAAAATTAGTAAGTGACCTGCAATTATATTAGCAGATAGTCGAACAGCTAAGGTTAAGGGTCGAATAATATTTCTAGTAGTTTCAATTAATACTATAAAGGGTATTAAGATGGGGGGAGTATTGTTAGGAATTAGATGAGAAAACATATTATTAGTTAAATTAATTCATCCGTAAAATATAAGTGAAATTCAAATAGTTAGGGAAATAGTTAAATTTAGGGTAAGATGACTTGAGGGGGTAAAAATAAATGGAAATAATCCTAAAAAATTATTAAAAAATAGAAAGAAAAATAATGAAGAAAAAAATAAATTAATTCCTGTAAATGATATAGATGTTGTTAAAATTTTAATTTCTTGATTAATTATTTTTAATAATGAAATTCAGATAAATTGAATAGGAGAAGGAATAAATCAATAGATATGGGGGAAGAAAATAAAGATAGTTATAGAATTAATTCATTTAAGTTGAAGATTTATAATTGATGAAGAGGGATCAAATATAGAAAAAATATTTGTTATCATTTTCAGGAGGAAATAAAGGTTGATGATTGATTGGAGGAAAGATTAAGGGAGGGGGTTGAAAAATTAATTTTTAGAAAGAAGAAGGAAGTAAGTAAAATTAAAAGTAAAATAGAGAAGAAAATAGAAAGGAAAATTCAGTTAAGAGGTATTATTTGAGGTATTTAAAGATTAATATTTAATAAGGGATATTAATTTAAATTTGACAAATTTAAGTTATTAATTTAACTAAATCTTTCATTAAAAATAGATGCTAATCTATTATAGAATGGTTTAAGAGACCAGAACTTGCATTTAAGTTATTTAATGATGAAAAATTTAAAATTCAGTTTAGGAAGGAATTGAAATTAATAATTTCAAGAGTAATGGGTATGAATCTGTGATTGATTCCGCAAATTTCTGAACATTGACCAAAAAATAGTCCTGAATAGAGTGAGGTAAATGTTATTTGATTAAGTCGGCCAGGAACAGCGTCTATTTTCAGTCCTAAAGAAGGGATAGTTCAGGCATGAATAGTGTCAATGGAGGTAATAAGAGTTCGGATATGGACTTTAAATGGAAGAATAATATGATTATCAGTATCAAGGAGGCGGAATAGTTGGGGAGAGGGAGAATTAATTATAAAGGAATCAAAATTAATTTTTTTAAAATCTGAATATTCATAAGATCAATATCATTGATTGCCAATAATTTTTAAAGTAATAAATGGTTTATTAGATTCATCTATTAAATATAAAATTTGAATTGAGGGCAAGGCAATAAAAATTAGTAAAATTATGGGGATAATTGTTCAAATAAGTTCAAGATGTTGATTTTCAAGGATTTTATAGTTAATAAATTTATTTTTTATGAGAAAAATTATAATATAGAGGATAAATATTGTAATTATAGATAAAATTAATATGGTATTATCATGGAAAAAAATAAGTTGTTCTATAAGAGGTGAATTTCTATTATTTATGTTAATGGAGGATCAGGTTGAAATATTCTAAAAAAAGATTAGTACTTTATAGTTGAAGCTTAAATTCATTGCATAAATTTCTGCCATATTAGATATAGGTTTAAGATAGGGAGTTCATTATAGGAGTGTTCTATAGGGGGGGTAAGTTGTAATCATTCAATTGAATTTAGGTTATATAAGTTAAAAATAATAAATTTTTTATTAATTATTCTTTCTCAAATAATAAAAATAATTATTATAATACTAAAAATAGAGATAATGGATCCTAAAGAGGAAATAATATTTCATTTTAGGAATGAATCAGGGAAATCTGAGTATCGACGAGGTATGCCTGCTAATCCTAGAAAATGTTGAGGAAAGAATGTTAAATTTACTCCAATAAATATTGAGTAGAATTGAATTTTTAAGAATTTATTATTTATTAGGAGCCCTGTTAATAATGGGTATCAATGAATAAATCCTGCTATAATAGCAAAGACTGCCCCCATAGATAATACATAATGAAAATGGGCAACCACATAATAAGTATCATGTAAAATAATATCAATAGATGAATTTGAAAGTATAATTCCTGTAAGTCCTCCTATAGTAAATAAAAAAATGAATCCAAGAGTTCAATTAAGACTTGGGTTATAGATTAATTTTATTCCACTAAAATTGGCTAATCATCTAAAAATTTTAATTCCAGTAGGAATAGCAATAATTATAGTAATAGAAGTGTAATAGGCTCGAGTATCAACATCTATTCCAACAGTAAATATGTGATGACCTCATACTACAAATCCTAATAGGCCAATTGAGATTATAGCATAGATTATTCTTAGGTTACCAAATGATTCTGTCTTTGATCTTTCATGCATTGTAATATGAGAAATAATTCCGAATCCTGGAAGAATTAAAATATATACTTCCGGGTGACCAAAAAATCAAAATAAGTGTTGATAAAGGATGGGGTCTCCTCCTCCTGCAGGGTCAAAGAAAGAAGTATTAAGATTTCGATCGGTTAAAAGTATAGTAATTGCTCCAGCAAGAACTGGTAAAGATAATAATAATAGGACGGTGGTAATAAGAATTGATCAAATGAATAAGGGTAATTTATCTATATTTAAGCTATTAATTTTTATATTTAAAATAGTTGTAATAAAGTTAATAGACCCTAAAATTGAGGAAATTCCAGCTAGGTGAAGAGAAAAAATTGCTAGATCTACTGATCTTCCTATATGAGAAAGATTAGATGAGAGAGGGGGGTATACTGTTCAACCAGTCCCTGCTCCATTATTAACAAGACTTCTAAAGATTAGGAAAGTTAATGAAGGGGGAAGGAGCCAAAATCTTATGTTATTTATACGAGGGAATGCTATGTCAGGAGCTCCTAGTATTAGGGGGACTAGTCAGTTTCCGAATCCTCCAATTATAATGGGCATAACTATAAAGAAAATTATGATAAAGGCATGAGCAGTTACAATTACATTATATATTTGATCATTTCCAATAAGAGTATTGGGAGTCCTTAGTTCAATACGAATTAAAAGACTAAGGGTTGAACCAAGTAGACCTGCCCAAATACCAAAAATAAAATATAGGGTTCCAATATCTTTATGATTAGTAGAAAATATTCATTTATTAATCATTAGTAAAATGACAGATGAAATGTGTTAAATTGTAAATTTATTTATAAATAGAAATATTTTTTTACTAGTTTTATATTCTAATGAAAGATTTTAAATTGCAAATTTAAAGATATAATTATGTATTATTAAGACTTAAAGATTTTCTTTAATTTTAATTTTGAAGATTAATAGTTTAGTTTAACTTAAAGACTTAAATCTAATAATAAAAGTATGCTAAAGGGAAAAATGAAAAGGATATAATTATAAGAATAATTAAGGAGGTAAGGTAAGAGGGGTTATTTTTAATAGGATTAAATTTAATTCACTTAGTTGAAAAAGTAGCCAGTAAGAGAATTGGAGTGAACAGGCGAAGATAAAAATATAAATTTAAAAGAGTAATAATTATTATAAGATAAATAATAAGATTTTCTATATTAATAAAAAAAATTAGAATTATTCATTTTGGGAAAAATCCGATCAAAGGGGGAAGTCCTCTGAGAGAAAGAAGTAATATAATAATATTAAAATTATTAATACTATTATTATTATTAAATAATTGATTTATGTTATTAGTATTGGTTATATAAATTAGGAAAATTAAGATTATTATAGATAAAAAATATACTCTAAAAAAGATTAACCATATAAAAAGATTTATAATAAGAGTTCTAAGTAATCATCCTATGTTATTAATAGATGAAAAAAAAAGTATCTTGCGTATATAAAGTTGGTTAAATCCATTAATAGATCCTGTAAGACAATTAATAAGAATTATAATTATTATTAAATTTAAATTTAAAGTATATATAATTATAATTATAGGTGCGATTTTTTGTCAAGTTATAAGAATAAAGAATGAGGGTCAATTTAGATATTCAATAATTTGAATTATTCAATAATGAAAGGGAGCTACTCCTATTTTTATAAGAAGAGTTAAGTTAAAAATTAAAATAAATTTATTTAAAGTTAAATGAATTTTAAGATTTATAAATGTAATAGATATAATTAAAATTATAGAAGTAATTAATTGGATAAAAAAGAATTTTATTAAAAATTCATTATTGAGAGTATTATTTTTAATGAAGATTAGGGGAATAAAAAATATTAGGTTAATTTCAAGGCTAATTCAACAATTAATTCATGATTTAGATGAAATTACTATTAAAGTTCTTATGATAAGAATAGTAATAAAAATTGTTTTTGAAAAATTTATATAAATTTAAAAAAAAAGGATTTTAAAGACCTTTATAAATGAATTATGAGTTCAATAGCTTAGTTAGCTTATTTTTTAGTTAATAATTTTATTATAAAGGTATATTTATATACATAATTTAACCTATCAGATTAATCCTTTATTCAGGCACTTTATATATATATATATATATTAGATTGTATAAGCATTTAAAATTTTGATTTTTAAGGAATTGATTAAATTTCAATTAATATAT